GCGGTCGCCGAGGAATGCAGGGCGGGGCGGCGGCAACCGCTGCATATTTTCGATCTATTCCTAATAAAAGCCAAGACTCGCTTGGTGGAACGGCAAACACGGCAGACTCAAAATCTGTTTCTAATGGAATATCGGTTCGAATCCGATAGCGAGTATCTCATTTATAAATAGGGGCGGATATGACTTAGGGGTTAAAGTTGCAGATTGTGGCTCTGAAAACACGGGTTCGAATCCCGTTATTCGCCGAAAGAATGAAATATTTTGTCATGAAATGTATATTTCATTTCGCCTGCGGCCCTCATCCGTTGGCTCGAATATTTATGCGAAAAAAAGATATCGCAAAAAAATATATCTTTTTTCCCATACTCTAAAGTTTTTTGTGAAATTGCGGAGGATTGCTTTTCAGAAAGAGGCAGAGAGCCTAGAGGCTGCGATCGGGTCGACTTCCGCCGGGGGGAAAGGCTTCAGCTCTTTGTTTTGTCGGACAGTATTTCAATATTGTGGTGTCCGACGAAGTCCCCCCCGCCGATGGAGTGCTAGAAACATGCAGAGCAAAAAAAATCTTCTTCTTTGTTCGCGTAGCGCCAGGCTCCCATAAAGACTAGATTAATGATACAAGGCGCTGAGAGTGGTGGCCAGCCCCTGCTGTAGTGAATCCATTTATATAAATTTTCTCAATTCAACCGCCCGGAGCAGTTCATGGTAAGACACGGATAGTACCTCGTACAATTATGTATGGTCTCAGCCACCGAAAAATTTTTTTGCCCATTGCTTCCCAGGCTAGAACTTGAGCCCTGCCTAACTAAACGCTACCTATGCAGGGGGTTATAGGTGCTTGCTGTGGCGTCCGGCTACTGCATCACACGTTCACCAGCTGGGGAAGGCTTCGCCTTTACAGGCACTACGTGCTTCTTTGGCTCTACGGGTCGGAGATTCGCCGAAATCGCTGAGAAAGGAGGGAGAGACTCCTCCGGTTTTACAGGACCTGGTGTTTCATGCACCCAGAAAGCTTTTTGTCACGAACTAAGCGACCAAGCTCCGCTAATCAAGCCTACGGCGGCCCGCCCTCCCGATTGTCGAAGTGAGCCTACTTGGTTATTCTCTGTCGACCGCCCGCCCTATTAGATCCTAACCTCTCTTTCATATAACGAATAGAGCGTCGAATGGGTGTGACGTTAAACATTGCGCTCAAAAATCATCAACCATGTTTGTTAATGGATCACTTTTGTCCGTTGGCTTGTTCAACCAGAAACAAAAAACATGCGCCGGGTAAAGACATAAGACCAAGAAGTTGTTGAAATACCGATGTTGTTTCTAAAGTAGTCGCTTCTTCCATATCCATATGATTGAAAGCAGTGGCTCCTCCGTCTTGTCCATATAATAAAACTAAATTTTGGCTGTAGGAGGCTGGAGAGAGCGGCAATTGTGACCATGTATTGTTTGGTGCTTTCTCAGTCAAGTACAAGATACAAGTAGGACCTGCGCCAAAAGCAAGCTGTGCGATCCAATGGCCCCGATTGTTTATATTCTTTTTTTTCTCTCTCGGTTTAAATAAAGTTTTCCCTTCAATGGTACACAATATATTCTTGATTCGTCGCCATTGTCGGCTTGTCAAGCCACTACAATGAAATAAAAGAATATATGGAGATTGTTTTTCGATCTCTTGGGCCCGAGGGGCGGCACCCGACCTTAGGGAGAGGGCTTTTTTTCGTAGAAATTTTCGTTGCATAAGGCCATTTTATTTTTTCTTCTCGAAACGACTATTACAACGCGCACAACAGGTATGGCCTTTGGGTCACTGATGAACTAAGTGGACACGAGGTGCTTACCTTATGAATGTGATATTGGATGGGCAGAGGTACGAGCCTGAATCAAAAGTATAGGTCAGTTTTTTTCTCAAAGATAGAAACGTTCCAATCATCCTTATTCGTAATAAATAGCCTAAAGATGAAAATAAGGCGGCATTCGACGACAGCCGATAACAATTTGATCAACGATCCACGATGGTTGACGGCAGAGAATAAAAAACATTTGAATATCGTGTGCTTGAGTTGCGAAGGAATGAAACTGCACGGAGGGGCAAGGCGATCAAGCAGCATGGCTGCTTGATTGGCGGAGAAATAATCCACGTGGAGTCATAACGCGAGGCGCCCGATTTAGAAATCATATTATAAGCTGCGGGGAACGCGCGCGAAGGGCCTGGTTTAGCACTGGGGCGACCGGTCCTGCGCGATAAGAGTACAAGTTCACGATGTACTAGGGCATTTAACTTATCCGGGTTCGGCAACGGAGGAGACCTTAGCATGTGGAAAAAGCTGGATTTCGCTCATCCCGCCCCCCGGAGGGGATGACCGAATAGCGGGAGGCGAGGAGCCTCTCCTGTGTTTGAAGATGAGGATCCGTACCGGCGAATCGGAGTTCCGGCACTACACCGAATGGCTAACCTTGGGCCATTGAACCTCCGTTTTGCGGCGCGCGCGAACGTACGCCACTATACGCCCGCCTTTCGGTGCGCGACGAGGCCCCGGAAGGGATAGACCTGATGCAGTGGATTACCTAATCTTCTTCTTACGGCGTCCACGCCGCACGGGAAAGGTGAGACCCTGCAGATAAAGCCGAAGAAGCACACGTAGTGCCTATGGATGCCGCCGCCCCCCCACCTAACCGAAAGGGACCTAGCAATAGGGAAGCGCGTGATAACAGGAGCCTATGTACTTACTTACTAACCGGCGGTTCCCGTTTGGCAAGTTTCACTTTGACGCAGTCTATCAGGCAATCTTCCAAGGACCGTGGGGGGTGTGCCTTTCCGCCGCCGGGTTCGAAGAAGGGAAAGGCGGCAGGTTAGGTAGCTGTGTGATGGGCGGCGGCCACTATCCCGTACGGGTCGTGGAGCAGTAGCCCAGATCGGTGAGCAAGGTAAACCTAGGGCCGGGTGGTCGGGTCATTCATCTCCGATATGGATGAATCATTCAGTTATGAAATAACGTGGGAAGAGATAACCAGACTGCCCGCCGGGTGCAGCTTATTCCTTGTATCGATCAAAACAGATATCGAAGTCGTGATGGACTTCTATGAGCGTCTCTTACCGTATTTTTATCCCAAAAATTTCGTAGAGTGTTAGCTCTAAGGAATTATAACTCAGCATTATACGCAGCATCTGTGCGCCACCACTGGAGAGAAAAGTGCGTAGAAAGCGAGCAAACTAACTTTGCCTGTTTTCTAGACTGAAGTACGGAGTGCGGACGAAGGGGAAAGATCATCTAAGTAGTGAGCAACTACTGGGAGTAGGGGATCGCCCTCAAACAGAAAATGAACCATGAGACGGGTAGAGCATAAGCCTACGGAAGTTGTTTAAATACCGATGTAGCAATTAGCTGCTTTTAGTATATACATATGATTGATTATAGATGATAGTTATTTTCCATGCAATAAAAGAAATTAGTAACTGAAACCCGCGCCCCGCGTAACAACTTTCCGGACGAAGTCCAAAATAATAAAATGCAGAGCGCAAAGTGATCAACCGTTCCCTAATGCGCGGCGCTACGTGAAGTGATTTCATTCTTGCGTAGGGTTGATTTATGTTTTTGGAGTATAGCCAAGTGGTAAGGCATCGGTCTTTGATGCCGAGAAACAAAGGTTCGAATCCTTTTACTCCAGGCCGCCCCCCCCCGTTTGACGGAAGCAGAAATAAATATTTCTGCTTCGTCAAATTCTTTTCATTTCGGCTCTTTGCTACCACTCCAGGAAAGAGCTTGCGTCCTTTCCTAGCGTCTCTCATCCCATACGAGGTCTCCTTGGAATGCTTATAACCTAGTGTCGAACCCGCTATCCGGTTTATGTTGCAAGGGGGGAGTAATAAATCTATGTAATGCTGCTCTCTCCATATAGGATTGGACACCTCATCGATATCAAAATTCTATAGCGGAATCTAGCCACGCATGCACAGAATTCTAAAAAAACGGGCGCACCGACCTATGTCCCTATGTCCTAGGGATATAATATACGATACAGCATCTTTGCGCGACCCACATAAATGGAAATATGCGCTGTATCTATAATTTGATTCCGAGCAGGCTCCTTCCACATATGTGGTAAATATATATACCGGGTTCTTGGGTGAAACAGAATCCGTCATAAAATCATTCTCGCAATACCGGGTTATTCGTAGATTTCCTTATTCAGATACATTTCTTTGGTTTTTTCGACATAGCTGAATCCAAGGTATTAAGAAACAGAAATAACCAACCCCTGCAATGAATTTTTAATTCCAATCCAATCTGTAAAAGGTGAGCTTACGGAAAAGACTAAGCAAGCCTCCCAACGAAGCCATAATGAACCCTATCCGAATACGGGGAATAAGAGGGAGCTTAATTACTGTCGTATACCAGCCTGTTTCAAAACTTCCAGTTCCGATCAAAGCGTATGGATCCGTAAAGAGATTGGTATGTATAGCCACTTTGGTAGTGCTCGCTCCTTGATTCGAGAGATAGAATCTTTTTTCTGGGAACATAGTCAACCAATGTGAAAAACTATTATGTTCGGGAACTGTAAAGCCCCTCTTTCGTAAAGAAGTGTGCGTAAATCCACCAGCTGGCCCCCGGCCATTCGGACCAAAGAAGTTTGTTGGTAGAGAGCCGTCGGGCGGGAGCTTCGCACCTTCGGTAGGCCGGGGGGATTGCGACAGGGCAGGACGCGATCCATCATGCTCAAACATTAATGGGTTTTCCGGGGACGGTTCGTAAATGATTAAATTACCACAAATGGAGTGAAAAGTGGGCCCATGTAATTGATCAATACCTCGCGAAGTGCTACGAACCTTACCTATATGTAGTTCGGAACCCAAAGGTGTTTTCCCTGTAGATTGTATCTTTTTCGCGTTGGGCAGAATCACACCCATAACAAAGATGCAAACTCCTCCGTGTGAAATCTTCATATTAACGGGAGCTTTTCGAAAGTCGTGACCAACAGTCATCGGTCTACTCAGTAAGGCGCGAACAAGAAAACATCTACTCCAATTCAAGTTATTTCTTCTCAGTGACGATAGAATGAGCTCGCGTCTTCTCTGCCTGTGAGAAACAAAGAAAGGAAATTCGTGCCTCGCTAACCTATCGCGCCTATGATGAAACGATAAAAAGAGCGTGCGGAAGGGGAAGAAACGAAGCACACCGCGGAAAGATTCTAAATATGAAAAGTCTCCCATGGATTTGATAATAGTAAAATGAAAAAACAACAACGAGGCCAGGGCCCCCCGGCGGACACTGTCAGCCAGGGCCCCGCCGGACTTTTCGGACACCACAAAACCAAGATACTGTCCGACAAGGGCCGGCGGGGACTGTCTGCCAAGAAAAGGAGAAAGAAACTGACGAAAAAAGGAAAGAATTGAAAAGGCTTTTTCATCCAGAAAAGAGGGAATATATTGGATTTTTTTAGGTGAGCTTCTCTCAATTATGTTGGGTAACAGAACGGGTCTTGCTCTTATCGAAACTATCCTTTTTGCTCCGTCCAGAGAGCGCATGAACCCCCTGGAATGTATGAGAACTGAAACAAGTAATAAAGATGTAGAAATGGGTATTATAGTACCATTGAAAGAAGGAGCACCTGTGGAAACATCTCTACTTACCAACCATTGAAATAGTATGGGTGCTGCTGTGCCACGAGGCACAACCGGAAGAATGGGGAAAAGGGAAAAATTCTGTGGTTGGACCATCTGCTCTATTCGTTTTGATTATTTCGCTCCTCTGGATCGGGGAATACGGTCTATTCCCTCGTGTTCGCTCCTCGTTTTGGAGCAAAAAAAAAGATTTTTTGGGAAGGAGGAGTGTATTTAATCGAAATGAAGTTGGCTCTTTCTGGCCCGATCCAGCGCAAAGCGCTTGATCGGGCTAAAGTCACTTGCGAAAGGTAGCTTCTTTTATTTAGGCTTTCTACCCGCTCTGTATACAATGACTCTGTCGCGACCTTCTGCTGTGCCCTCCATGAGCTTTGCTAAACGATCGGATCGATACGAGTGCGCAAATAGAGTGCTTCGCGAATGCCACAAGATCTGGTTCACAGGTTTTGAGACCGTAGGATCTTGGGTTGATGATGGAACAGATAATGCTAGCTGGGTACTTGATCGCTGCTTCATTCTGAAAAAATAAATAAAAGATATGCTGGTAATTATAGAGAAAAAACACCATAAAAAGATTCCTCGTGTAGAATCTGTAGCAAAACTGTGAACGGGAGCTAGCAATCCAGAACGCACGGAAAAGGTTCCTGAAATACAACATAAAAAAGTAACCATATTGAGAAACAAGGTCCAATCATTCAATCTAGGTGAAATGACTGAATGGATACAAGCCGTAGCTAATACCCAAGGCGTGAAAGAAGCATTTTCTACGGGATCCCAGAACCACCAGCCGCCCCAGCCTGATTCATGATAAGCCCACCAACTTCCCAGCGATATGCCTACCGTTAAAAAGCACCGACATGTCAAGATCCGAATTTGAATTTGTTCCCACACCACCGTATTCGCGCTGTGGCGGGTCCGACCAAAATGAAAATACATAGTATTTGTTTTACGAACGACACTCTTAGCCCGCCGCTCCCTATGGGCCAATGACCCGAAGGGCACGCGGGGAGCGGTTCCCGTGCGTGGGAATCTACCAGCCATTTCTGGCCTTCGGCCCTTCCTTGGCTTTACCGGGAAGGGACCAAGAAACAAAAATATATTCTTCAGACGCGGCCTGTTTATCATTCCAGATAGACATAAGCAAAAGCCAATAGCACTTGCGACGTATCCCGCATAAATGCAAGGGGGATGTATAGCTGGTACAGGATCTTGTGAAACAGGATTTGATTCCGCAAGTGATTTGGTACGAACAAATGAAATTCGAACGAAAGGATTGGAACTTGCTAATGGAAAAATAGAAAAGAATAAAGCAATGCCTTCATAAATTTGCTGTTCATCCATGAGCGAAACTGCCCGCTGGTCGAGACCTTCGGACGAAAACAAAAAATAAATATTTCTTCTTTCTGCGCCCTTTGCTTGTTCCGATACATTGCTGGGTCGAGCCGGGTAACAAAGGAGGAATCCGTAAAAACTTGGGATCCAACACCATAATAACAGACTACCTTCATGATTAGACCAGGTTCCTGATATTTTATGAGACGAAGGCGCATTAGCATTTGAGTTGGTAAATACATTGTAATTGGAAAAGTCGGGAGGAATATAGCGAAACAAAATACCAGAGAAAGACATAGTGGACGGGAAAGAATAGGGTGGAACAACCACGGGGCGCAGCTTGTTAGTTAACGCAACGGAAATACTCGGTACTAAAAAATAATGGCCCAATTCCGGTGACATAACATTATAAACTTTGCTTATAATTGGCAACAAAGAAATCTTTCTTTGCCGTACAGCTGGGTTCGTTACGGCATTCGGCATGCCGGAGGGAGTCCCAACCTCAATAACGGGAGACGCGTCGCAAGCTAGCCTCTTGAGACTCTCACGGATACCCGCCGTACGCGCCTCTTCTACGAATCAGCAAGGAGAGAGCAGCTCTATCAGTTGCTTTTTCACGGATCATGGAAACTTTGTGTTCTTCATGATTGACGTCATACATCATGGGCAGTATTTACCCATCAATACGAGACCTTAGGTATAAAAAAAACATATATATTTTTCTATACCTAAGGCCTACTTTAGCCAGCGGAGTCCATGTAACGAATAAGAAGAATTCCTTGGTTTTTCGATGAATTTACCCCTGCTACGGCCTGCTGGTCCTTAACCCTCGAACCGGCGGCGGCCCCTTCGAATGTTTCAACCGAATTGGCCTACCGCGTGCCTTGCGCGCGTTTTCTTTCCTATATCTTGGCGATGACAAACCGCCGCAGGGCGGCACTGTCAGACGGGACCAGGGACTGTCCGACGGAGAGGAAGGAACTGACGGAAGAAAAAGAAAAATTGACAAGGCTCAAAGTCATTGGCTTTTTCGCTGGAAATGAAAAGATAGAATTATTTGACGTGTTTCCGAAATAAACAAAATCCCAGTTGAAAAGAAAAAGCTAGCAAAGATTGAAAAGATTGGAATGGGCATAGAAATATGTATTGGAGTACCAAATTGGCTAATGCTTGAAGGTTGATGCAATGTATTCCACCAGTTGACAGAAAACTTAATTATTGGTATATTGATTAGCCCTATACATGTAGAAATAGAAGCAACATCCGCGGGAAACTCTTGAAAACGCAGTGCACCCAGGTAAATGAAAAACAAGATCAATGCAGGGGTTGGACGAGCATCCCATACCCGAAAGGTCCCCCACATAGGTTTTCCCCAAAACCCCCCGGTGACTAGGGTAAACAACGTGAACGAAGCACCTATTTTGGCACCGGTTTCGGAAAATAACTGAAAAAGGGGATGTTTTGTTAATGAGAATAACACACTGCTAATAGCCATTGCAATATGAATGAGTGAACTCATCCAAGCTGCAGGAACATGCACATAAATAATGCGATAATTTTCACCCTGTTGAGAATCGGATGGTGCTACCCAAATACTTGAATAAATAGCTATCGCTGTTAGAAACCGGCAAAATCCAATGAGAATTCGCGCGTAGCGGAAGGAGCAGCACATAAAAAGAGAAGGACGTAATAATGGTACATACATAGTAATTTTCTAGCTTTTGTCAAACAAAAACGCGAAGCGGGAAAGCTAAAGTTTCTAAAACCTGCGCCGCGCGCCGTTCCAGCCGTTTAAACCCTTGGACCCCGGCGGCGGTTCTACAAGCCAAAGTTCGTCCCCCGCGCTCCTATTGAAACGCTTATTCCACAGAAATCAAAAAAAAGATGAGTATTTTACTCTTTATGAAGTAAAAGGCTCTTTCGATTCGAAAAAGATGATTTTTTCATGGAATAGAAAATGCTGTTTCCTCCTCACTCTATTCAAGGGTCGACCAAAGCGAGACACTCGACCAGAGGGGGGAGGGAGAATTGGTGGAAATAATTTGAAATCATTCTGCTAGTAAAGTTCGAAAAGTGATTGAGACCAGAATGGGATAAAGAAATAGAAACAAAAGTAAATATCCCATTAATGAAATAACATGGAACCATTCCGTTTCAATAGAAGTACAAGAAACGATTAAGGGCAATGAAGTGGGTAAGGTTGCTAGATTTTGCAAGCTGTTCCAACCATTGGATGCGATTCCAAGAGCCAAACGGGGATGAATACCACACGTAAGAGTAAATATCTGGCTTCCTATAATAATGGTGAACCAATCCATTCTGGATTGATCAAATTGGTACAGAAGTTGTAACGCAGGGAAACTACGGGAAACACCACTTATTTGCGGAACCCAGTGACCATACGATTTAGAAAGTGAGATTTTTTGCAAACAATAACCGCTTAAATAATACAATTCGAGTGTACCGTCTTCAAAATCGTTTCGAAAAAAACGTTCAGGAAGAAAGGCAAACAGCAAACGAATCCGAATTAAACCTAAATGGAAATGACATAAGAAATCTTTAGAAGAGCCTATCATTAAGGGCATGGCTACGATATACAACGAAAATGGAGAAAAAGTCGTTATTAGTGTAGATGAATTGGGTAGAATATGTTGATAAAACAGTTTCAGAAAGATTTTAAAGGCACGTGGCGCGAACACCATCGGGAGAAGTTCTTTTTTTTTGGTTTTCAGATCCAACTATATATTTTTTTTCGTTGAGCCGAGAGTCAAGGGATACGGGGAAGCCCATAAAATGCGTTGAGGCCAAGGGTAGATAACGTCTAGCCTTTTCCAGAGTCTCGGTCCCTTCTCTAACCCGCTTCATCGGGGTACAAACAGTAAAGATGCGTAGTCAGGTGTAGTCGCCGCGGAGACAGTAAGCAGTGAAAAGCTACGAAAAAAAAATATATATATATATCTTTTTTACATTGTAATATTTCGGGCTTTGGCTCTCGACCAAAGCGAGAGGCACGTAGTGCTCGACCCGGCGGACCGGGCTGCAACCTCCTATGGCGGAGTCTTCGCCAATCTACGGGATTGGCCGCCGGGCGGCGTGGCTGCTAAGACGCTGGCCGGGGCACAGCATAGACAAGTTTTTATCGATTCGATAATCGAGCGGGACGAAGTCACAGCGTTTGATTCTTTCAAAGCCTTTTTACTTTAACCTTTGGCCCCTGCGATCTTTTCGAAAGAATGACTGTTTTCGTAACCAAATTACGGAATGAATATACAAACTTTATAGAATCATCATTCACTGGAACGGGATAAGTTATTGATTTATGTAATCTGTTTGGAATATTAGAATCCACCGAAGCTACAATAGGTATTTGTAATTGATTAGCTTCAAGTATAGCCATGGAATTTTGATTTGCATTCATTATTACTGAACAATCTGGAATATTGTGTGTCACGATTCCTTCAAAACATTTTTGCATCTTTCTGAAACGTGGGAAATAATCGAAAGGCGAAGATGTAGAAGCGTCTTCCGAATCGGGATGTGCAGATAAATCTTGAAAGTGTTTTTGCACTCTCCTCATATGTTTCCAATTGGTCAAAAACCCCCCAATCCATTTGTGATTGATATAGCTCTGATTGGTTCTTTTCGCCATTCGTTGAATTATTCTATTATATTCCGGATTGGTATTTACCAATAATGAATGGCCTTTCGCACCAATGATAGATCCAATCAAATTACAAGCCCTTCGTAAACAAATAAGTGTTTTTTCCGAATCAATAATAGCCATTTCATTTCTAAATCCATATAAATATCCCTGAAAATCAGAAGTTGGTATCCGATGGCCCAGATATGCGTTTGTACTCAGTAATTTTTGAATAACCAACAAATTAGAATTGCACGTAGTTCCTTTTTTCTTTTCGTTTAGATAGCTCAGGTGGTTAGAGCAAAGGACTGAAAATCCTTGTGTCAGTGGTTCGAATCCACTTCTAAACACAGTAAGGGTTGGGGGGACCCTCGCGCCATTTGATTGACCCCCCGACCCATCCGCCGGGGGGTCAATCAAATGGCGCGAGGGTCTGACGCCCCGTATAAGTAATCAATCTCGAACGCGTACCCTATCCCTGTAATAAACGCCCGAACCTCGGATACTTCATTCCCTCGCTTCCGGTATATGAGGAGGTTGTTTACGAAACGCTTCCCAGAAATAGGCTTTAATGAGCCGCCATTCCTCAGACATTAACGCTCATATGCTGGGGGGGGAGCGGACTTCCACATACCACATGGCCGCCGCCCCGCCTGTCCCTGAGCCGCCATTGATTGAAGGGCATGTAAGTTCGAAAAACCGAAGTATGCGATGGTGAACGATTTCTCGCAAAAATGTACTATTTTTCGTGTACCTTAGTGTCGGTGAACCATTTTCCTGATCCTTCTCTCCCGCCACCTCCGGGAACCGGATACACCAGCATAAACTGACACAATTTTTGAACCTTTCCTCATCGCAAGGGGGTTCATAATTACTGGAGATTATGCATCTACACTTAGTAATGATCATCAGAATGATAAAGAAAGGGATAACGCTCGTATCATTATTACTCCCAATGACGTATTTATCATTGGAAATAGTGATGGTCGTAAAAATTGGAGAAGAATGATCACGATGATCATAATTTAATTATGATCATCGTGATTATGATTATCAACACGAGGATTAAGATTCATATATATATACGGATACATCCTTTCAATATCCTCGATCATCAAGTTAATTATGACGATCGGGGATCATCATAATTAACCCCGTGTTGATTTCTCTATCATTCAGATAATGACCCTATTTGGATTATTGATTCTACTGGATAGTAATAATAATAATGTTGATGTCTATCAATCGACTCGATCCTTACCTCATTCGGATCATTCATATATGTATATGATTCGATCATATACATATTTTCTATATGATGCAATTCCCCATTTCCATCCAAATCACCGGATTGAAATGAAAGATTCACAAAGAGAGGCTTGTATCTCATTGTTCTCAGTCCCCCCTGCCGTCCGACGCCGCGCCATCCGACCCACCTTCATGTATCTATTTCCCGTTCTTTATCCGTTTTCGGATGATAAATAATAAATCTTCCTGTTCCTATTCCTTATTTCCTTTCCGGGTACACTGCTTCTAGCTCCAACCGTTGAGGATAGGTTATAGGCCAACCTTCCTCCCTATTCGCCGTCTAAACTGTCACGGCAGGGCTTATTCCTTCATATACTTCATCACCCATATCTTTCTATTCCTCACTGAAGGAATTTCTATTCCTCACTGAAGGAATATATATATATATATTTCTTTGCCGCTGGCTGCTTGTTGTTCGCACCGTCTACGTTGCATATGGTGGGTAAGCCTAAAGATTGGTCGAGATCTTCGTACTTAGTAGATAATTTATTTACGGAAACGATAGAATCGTGAAGTAGGCTAAGGACGGATTCGAACCATCTTTATAGGATTTGCAATCCAATACATTACCCTTATGTTACTTAGCCATTCCTTATACTTTTCGAACCGGAATGAGAGAGAATATGAAAGAGGCGTCAGCCGCTTTGTCGCAACCATTAATACGACTCAGTCTTACCACTTCTTTTATGGCATCATTTTTTAATACCACCCCGATAAGGATACAGCAACATATTCAACTACCGATTGGTATTTGATAGCCATCTATCCCCTTTTACTTAGTTCAACCCCATGGAAGGAGCTAAATCTTGTCATATGTGATGGCCGTTGCTACCAACTTCGTTCTATTGAAGCTGTTGTCGATTCGGAATCCGGCCGGGGATTATAGTTTTTATTGCATCGAACATTACCGGATGCAATATTTCAATAAAATCATTCTAATATTACGTAAAGAATAAGAAGAAACTGCACCTCTCCCTACAGTCCCGTGCCACTCAGGTCCCTCTCCCGTAAAGCCAAAGAAGTTTCCTTCGGAATGGGCACGTAGTGCGCGGGGAGCGGTAGGGGGAAGGGTCGGAGGACGACCTTAGGGAGGAGAGGGAGGGCTCGTGGATTGATTGAAGGCATGTAATGCTCGACCCCCTTACGTAATCTTCGCCGCACCCTATGCGGAAGCATCGATTTCCACAACATCACGGAACAAGTACGCGATACCTTTGGTTTTCTCTCGCGAATACTAGGGATTTCCGAGATATAGCCAGTCAAAAAGCCCCCACTCATGGTACGTATAACTCCTTCTATGGTTCCATATAAGTATAACAAGACCGATCGTTCTCTCGGGCGGCTTACTTGGTTATCCCTTCGGTCGCGTCATTTATTCCCGTGATTCGGAAGAGAAAGAGTTGACCGACGGCGAGGTTGGATTTCCAGCTCTTGAATTGATTAGGTCTTCAGTCACGGCATGTCTTTTCAGATTCAAAAAGCATGCGGGCCTTCAGGTCTAGAGAAAAAGTGAAAATTCACTCTGCTTTGGGAGCTTACGACTTTTTCATTAAGTCCGTATGAGTGCATCAGCCTTTATATTTCTGTTTATATCTACGAATTCGAGGAGGAAGAAGGTCCGCCGTGAGCCGGTGCTAAGCTACGAATGAAGCGCATAGAGCCTACCAAATACTATCTGGTAGAAAATAATCAATTACCTCCACCCATGCTCTTCCTGATCCACATAAATCTTGAGTATTTCGCGCCTCAGGCATGGTCCCAAAGGTTATCGCTTATTATATATGGTACTATACATATTATGTATCTTCCCCCCGGGGCAAGGGTTCGGGTTGATTCGAGTATATCGGGTTGTTCTTAGTTTGGCTGCATCTTGATTGATCAGCCATGAATGGTCATTGTTTTGACAAAAACAAAAGTAAACGGTTACGCTAGAAGGTGCAAAATTAATTGGAGCAGGAGCAGCGACCATTGCTTCAGCGGGAGCTGCTGTAGGTATTGGAAACGTTTTTAGTGTGCGCCTCGCCGGAGCGCGTTTGGATCAGCGAAGGTTAACAGATTATCGCACGGCCTCAGCCCTAACCTGTAGCGGGAACAGACCGCGGGGAACCATAGCATGGGTTTCGGCCGAGTCTCGTCGCACGGTGTTCACGAGTGCTTCAGAGTCAAGCGTTACTCCCTCCAACGAAGGAGGCCCGGAAGGCACTAAGGGCCAACTAAACCCTCTGTGCAAACAACCCCACGGGGGAAACTGCAGGAAGCAGGAAAAGTCGCTCACTAACCTAAACGACGAGCAAGCAACCAAACGTGAAAGCGAGGGATCACCCCAATGGACCCCGAAAAGGTTAGCACCTAGGTGCCAAAACGCGGACCAGGGTATATCCAAAAATGTAATGGGTGACAGATCAGTCATAAGTACTCCGAGGGATACACTGGGCAAACCAAGTCGCGTATACGACGATGCCCGTAATGTGAAAGACTCCGAGGGAAGGACTGTAGATGGTAATGCGCCACCGGAAAAAACTTTTTTTTGTCGAACAGCCCGCAGGCACGTGGTGCGAAGACAAAAGAAGGGGGTCGACCAACGGGAGAGGGCAGGAAATGGAAGACTGAGAAAGGCTGAAATATTTCTTCTTGGGGCGGAACCGGCGGAAGCAACTACTAAAACCAAGGCCAATGGAAGTGAGTCTAGACCAGTGACGCCTCCCGCCGCGCTCGGTCACGTCTTCTATGAAGACATTTACAATATAGACAACCTTAGGGCTGGCTACAAAAGGCTAAAAGGAAATGTAGCCCCGGGAATCGACGGTAGAACCAAAGCGGACATGACCGACGAGGCCCTCGAAAAACTATCCAAAGAGTTGGGAAGGCAGGCATATGCCCCAAAACCGGCCAAACGGATAATGATTCCTAACCCAGATGGCGGTAGTAGGCCCCCTTCTATTGCTTCGACGGTTGACAAAGTTGTGCAATCCACTTTGAAAGGACTGGTGGAACCGCACTTTGAGTCGCTTTTTAGAGACTCGAGCCACGGGTTCCGCCCCGGGAGAAGCTGTCATAAAGCCCTCCGAGACCTCCGTTACTCGTGGACGGCACCGACTCGGCTTGTACAAATTGATACTAAGAAAGACTTTGACAAGATTCATCACGACCTGCTTATTAAGGAAATGAAATCAGTACCGCGATCTAAAGCACTACAGGATCTTATGCGAAAGCTACTTAACGCAGGATACATAGATGTATATAACCCTACGGATCGAACGCGATACGACACAGAGGGCGTTCCGCGGGGCTCTATAATATCCCCGCTTCGTGCCAATATCTCCCCACATAAGTTGGATTGCTACGTCGAAGACATACTCATACCCAAATACAACGTAGGGAATATGCGCCCCGCGTCGGCAGAATATAGGAGGCTTAATATCCATTCAAAAGACAAAGCCTTCTTCAAGTACTATACAGAATTGGGGGAGGCCATCAGAAACATCAAAAACCTAGAGTGGGTGAACCGCGAGCAACAAAAAAAATATATTTTAGTGAGAAAAAAATATTTTTTCGAAAATTTCTTTTTCTTCCGAAACCCTAAAGGCCCTTTGGGCCGAAAGACGCTTCCAGAAATGGCTGAGAAAGAAGGATTAAAAACACTTAAGTACCTACGGTACGCGGATAACATAATTTCAGGTGTTATAGGCACCAAACAAGATGCCCTAGATATTATAAAAGCCGTACAAAACTTCCCGCAGGAAGAACTGGAGTTGGACATAAACGAACAGAAAAGTGAAATCTTACACGCAAAATCCGGGATGGCCAAATACTTAGGCGCATTAGTAATATATTACGGCACCCGAAGTGTGAAAATCTCAAGCACTGACGAGGTATCCGATGCAAACCGAGTAAGACTCCGCCGATCTCGTCCACAACCAATAGCTCCCATAAAGGACTCAATAACTGAAGCCTTGGAACTTGGATACGCGGGAAAAAACGCCAAGGGCTTAGCTCGAGCAACCTCCAATCCACGATTGGCTTCCTTAGGGGACAAACACATCGTTACCCACTTCTCATCGGTGATACGCGGCATTGTTAACTACTATTCATTCGTGAGCAAGCGCTCTTCCCTGTGGAAAGTTGTGTCCATCCATAAAAAGTCCTGCGCGCTAACCTTGGCCAGGAAGCACGGCTTACGGTCAGCCAAGGCTGCTTTACTCAAGTTTGGTCCGAACCCGCGGATCACAGAAAAGGGCAAGGAGGTTGCGTCACCATACTACCCCACCTCTCTAAAAACCACGGGAAAGTTCCACGTCACTAGGTTCAGTCAGGTTACTATACTCGAGGAACCATATTATGGAGTCAGGTGACTATATTCGAGGAACCTCGTGATGGAGTGGCGGAGCGGGCTCACTCCCGCAGCGCCCGATAAAAAATCTGGCCCTCCTCCGTGTCTCGCTCTGGTCGACCTTCTCTCTCTGGTCTCCGCGCCTCTCCCCTCTTTTCCCTCTAGCACTCGTGCGTGGAAATCTACGAGCCATTTCCAGTCTGCGAACCCTTCCTCATCAGCCATTTCGGCTAGTGAAAAATCCTTTCGATTATCGCTTACTCAAAATATCCCCGGGGACCATAGCCAAATCGAGAAAGCGGATCACGCTATGCCTACAATGACTAAGTTACGAGGTGCAGGGGGGGGGGCACCCCCCCCCCGCCGGGGGGCTAGTAGCGCTTATGCATACGGCCAAGCCACAGAAGCTGGAGAAATTGCCATGGACGAGCCACATGCAGGGAAACTTGCACGTGTGGTTCTGACCGGGGGGGGGGCCCTATCGGTATTCTTTGATTCATTCCGTTGCGCGAAATCCATCATTGGCTAAGCAATCATTTGGTTATGCTATTTTAGGTTTTGCTCTAACTGAAGCTATTGCTTCGTTTGCCTCAATGACGGCATCTTCAATATCATTCGTCTTTCAATGTGCTGCAAATATTTATTCCTCGTTTCTTTTCGATTCCCTAAAACGAGCACCTCAGGGCTCGAACGTTTTGTACGTTCGAGCCCTTCCCTCGCCGCACGCGCGTGAAAGAGCTCAATAAGAAAAAGAAGCAGGTTTGACCCTTGCATCCGCTTAGGCAGTAGAGCCCCGAGGGGATTGTTCTTGGGCTTCAGTCGCGGGCGGCACCTCCGCTTTGGCTCCCTACCCGTAGGGGGAGAGGTCGGGGAGCGAGAGACGTAAAAGGAGATGAATTTTCTTTCTCTTTCTGCTTACTTCTCCAGGGTCCAAGGGATACTTATTTGGCTTGTAGAACCCTAAAGCCTAATAAGGAAATCTACAAGCCATTTCCGGCCTTCGGAAATGGCTTGTATATTTCCGCTCCGCCGCCTCGACGAAGGGAGGCACGTAGTGCGAAGACCCGCCGAGGGATAGGTGCATAGCACTCGACCAGACGATTGGAGCGGGCCTCTCTTTCGTTTGGTTCTCTACTCTACATAGCTTCCGGAGCGCTTAATTCGCTATGTCAGTGAGCATAGCGAATCCGGGGCTTATAGTTTAATTGGTTCGAACGCACCGCTCATAACGGTGATATTGTAGGTTCGAGTCCTACTAAGCCCATATTCCATAAGACCAAAGTAATGAACGTTGGGCTGAAAGACGTTACAAGGATGCGTATAACGTTTCGCGCTGGATTTACATAGTGGTCCATTACGAACCACCCGCTTGGCAGCTGGGTGTGTTGAAGGTTATTCCGCCTTGCTACAATATTGTTTTTAGGAGAAGCGAATGAAGGCCGTGGGGAGGAAACAATAGAAGCGCATAGCGCTGCGACCAAGAGGCAGGAGGCCCGCGGCGTCGTATAGTCATTGTCCACACGGCACTAGAAAAAAATATATATCTATCTTTTTTCATTCTCCCGAAAAGAAAGGGGAAAGAAACTGACAAGAAGGAAAAACTGAGAAAAAAATGAAGAAACTGACAGGGCACGAGCCGAAATGGCTGAAGAAGAACTGCATTACGGAGAACCTGCCGGCGAAGTGCGCGGAAATCTACAAGCCATTTCTGGTCTTTGGCCCCGCCGCCGGCGGACCCTAAGCGCAAATTGACCACTCTTTCGATTGGTAAAGCGGTCAAGAGATAGCTGCGACCAAATATCCGGTGGCTCTCTCCACTTCGTTCTCTCGCTCATCCCAGGTTTTCTGTTTCACAGTTCCAAAATGCGGAAAGAAAAAAATATATCTATTGTTTTATTCCTCGCCATGCGGTGGATGAATCGCTATACGCTCCGTTCATGGCTCGCATTCTAGGTCGGAGTCGTTTTCCACGAATTTGTTGTCCAATTAAGGAAGTGAAATTGTCATAATCAAGAATCTCCGGGTGTATAGCTCAGTTGGTAGAGCAATAGGCTTTTAACTTAAAGGTCGCAGGTTCGAGTCCTGCTATACCCAAACTTTGGATTTAGTAGTTTCGGCAGTTCGTATACGCGTCCAAATATCACCTCAGTGTCGGGGATCATATATTACGAGCCATTGCGCGGCTCCTGTCGAAAATTTGATATATATATATATATATATATATATAGAGAATGGAAAAATGATCAACGCCGGCTCGGTCAACGCCGGCTCGGAGAGGGGAAAGTGTATCCTCTTCTACCCATCCTTGTTTAGCCATACGAGCATAACTGAGTTGAGCAAAGCATGCAATTACTTCGTAGTGGCATTATAAAAATTTTTTTACGATCGTAACTTCGTGCTTCAACTTGCATTAGCTGAACGTTAGGGCGCAGCTAAACCTTCGTGGTGGGCACCCGAAAACAGCGTTACCTGAAAAGAATATCATTATAGGCGGCCGCCCCGTCAGACATAAAAAGTTATCGGCCCTGCGGTGGGCGGATACTGTAAAGTTTCCAGGTCCGGGAAGGTACGAAATATTTCTTTGTTTGACACTTTCCGCCCATGGGTCCGACGCTTCTATGAATGGCAAAGAAGGCGCGTAGCAGAAAAAATCTATATTTTTCTACCCCTCTCCCATATCGTCGTCGGGTCGAGCACTATGTGGCTAAAATACCTTTTCTTGACTCCGCCGCTTTTATCTCCTATATTTTCTTATCATCCGAGGCCTAGTGATTGCATAACTTCGGGGGTTGGCGGATATGATGGAATTGGTAGACATGCCAGGTTTAGGTTCTGGTGACCACAATGTTCGTGGGGGTTCGAGTCCCTCTATCCGTACGAGTTGGAGGTTCAATTGGTTTTTGTACCGCGGGTTTGGGTAAATCAGTTTTTTCGCAGGGCCTGTCTGACAGTTTGGGGCCCTGTCAGACAGTCGCGCCTTGTCAGACAGTATTTTGGTTCCGTGGTGTCCGACAAGACAAAGTCCGCCGGGGGCAGACAAAAAAGTCCGGGCGCGCGGGCAGATACTTTGAAGTTTCTGCGCTCCGCAGTCTCCTGTGGACCCTGGGCCGAAGGCCAGAAATGGCGAGTTCCGTCCACGAACACCAGAGGGAGCTCCTCGACCCTATAGGTCGAGTGCCCGAGGGGCGGGCCAGGGAAAACGCATCGAAGAGAATGCAGTTGATTCGTTAACATACCCACGGATGGAGAGGGATTCGAACCCCCGGTATTCTCGATACTTCGGTTTTCAAGACCGACTCTTTCAACCGCTCAGACATCCATCCCTTTCGTAATCAGCTCTTGAGCTCGAAGCAAACAATAAGAAACCCAATATTCAATTACTATGTGGATTGAAGGGGATACACGAAAATTTTTGTTTTGTTAATTTTTGTTTTGTTAATTTTTGTTTTGTTTGGCTAGGCTCGTAGGGCTCGACCCGAACTCGAAGGGCCCAAAGCACGGAGTACGCGACCCGGCGGGGCGGCCGGCGGCCCGCCGCCCGAAGGCTAGAAATGGCTTGACGATTCCTGCGCACCGGAGGGGGAACTTCCACGTTCGAACCGCCGGAGTCGGAGTAGCCCTGGCTATTCCGTACTCCACGGGGCTTCGCGTAAGCACTAAGCATGACCGTCCAAAATCTACAAGAGCTGCCCGGAAGAGAAAATCTATAGATTTTGTGCGCAGTGCGGACGCGCAGCCCGGAGCTCCATCTCTATTAGCATGGGGGGTGTAGCCGGGGGCGAGAATAAGGTAGTCAGTGGAAATAGCTCTACTTTATCTCAGTAGCTAGACTTGTCCCTCAGCCTCTCGCATAACAGCTTCATGCTCTGTGCTTTGCTTACTCCGCCGCGCCCCCCCCCTTCCATTCAAGCTTTGCCGGCCGCAGGAAATAAAAAGATTTTTTTCGCCCAGGTATACGATATGCTACTCGTTCAGCTAGCTTCCAGTCTCTATTCACTGTGTTTCACAAGCTTCGCAATAACCACCCCTAAAATAACCTCATTTCGCGAATCAAGCAGGTGTTGATCATGAATCATCGGCGATAATTCATGATGGTAAAATTCTATTTTTTTCTTTCTCTCTTTTCTTTCTCGATGCGGATATAGATTAAAGGTGAATTATCTGCCTTCCAAGCAGGGGATATGGGTTCGATTCCCGTTATCCGCAATGGCTAAAAAAAACGAATTAAACTTCATACGTTTGCATCAAGATTTAAAGCTTGTCGCCAAATTTTGGAAAATGTTTGGCAGACCAAAAAACTTACTCTAAAACAAGAATTACTTATTTCAGAGCTTCGAAAAAACGAAAAGAATAAAAAACAATCTGACTTTTCCGTACAATTACGAACTATGAAAAAGTTGTCCCTTTTTTATGGAAATCTACCGATAAGAAAGATGCAAAGGGCTAAAACACGCACCTATATAGATAAAAAGAACAGTTTGCTATTCAATATAGAAAAAAGATCGGACGTTACTCCGGTTCGTCTTAATCATTGCTCAACTATGTTTCAAGCGAGGCAACCGATAAGTCATCGAAATATTTGTGTCAATTATAAAAGGGTCAATATTCCTGGGTTTCAAGTATCCAACGGTGATCTTATATCTATTCGAGAAAATTCTTTAGCTTCTTTCGAATCAAACATAAGACGAAATTTACGAACTAACCGAATAGGGAGAATGAAACCTAATCATTTGGAAGTGAATCATAAAGCACTAAAAGCTGCGGTATCGTATGAACCTCAACAAATACGATTTCCTTATAAAATAGATCTGGACCTTCTTGCTCGATTAAAAGGAACGAGAAATGAATATTTTTTTTGCCTCGTCAATTTTTTCTTTCGCCCTGCCAGTTTTTTCCTCTTTCTCCCCCAGTCCCCCCCGGCTCGTCGGCTCCCACCGTAGCCTTGTACAGCTCAGAGAATCCCTGGGGTCACTGAGGTGAGGCTAGATGCTGTGGGCGAAAACCAGATGAACTATCGGCTTGACGATCCGGGGGGATGGGTGGTGGAATAATGCGTTATGACGAAGGAGTCGAAAATGTATGATAGTGAAAGAAGAATTTTCTGTTCCGGAGACTTTTTTGGTCTTACGGAGGAAGGGTAATAGAAGACCCGCCGATATGGCTTTTCCGCGCCGCCAGCCGATACGGCCGGAAATGGCTCGTAGATTCACGCGCACGGAGACCCGAAAATTCCAACGCGTTTATTTATTCCAAATAATGAAAAGTAACTACTAAATTCATTTATTAGTACTCTATGGTTTTTTTATTATATACGTATCTTCTATTATTAAGCTGTGTTTTCTCCATATATGCTTTTGTGTATTACTATTATTATTACTATCACTCCATGAAATAATTGATTTACTACATCCGGCGAGTTGTAGAGGCACCTCCTTCGGTGCCTTCCCCGACGCGGGCCCTTTGCTGCAGCCTATGTTTATTATTGGGGCCGGGTTATGCGCTCGCGGCTGCTGCATGCTCGCAGCTTACAGCCAACGGCTCACTGGAACTGCGAACGGGATACGGCATAGCTCACATGAAGAAATCATCTGTGTACACTTGCGAATAAAATTCGGGATTCAGATGCAGGCTGCTGGGGTAGGTTTTGAGAAATATATCTATGAATCAAACCTTTCGGATTATACCCCTCCGGTTTATCAACCTAAATTCATGTATTCGAATCTGAAGTCTTCTTCAAAAACCCTCATTTTTAAAGATTTAGCTGAGGGGATTGTAACCAACGCATATTGCTATAGTATTAATAGGGTTAAAGATTTTAGTAGTCAATTCGAGGAGGCCTTAAGCCAACAGATTACAGTGAAGTAACTTGAGAGGATAACGAAGCCGATTGGTGCAACGATAGACCCATGAAAAATATATTAGAAGTCGGAGTCTCGATTCAGAATATGTTCAAAATGATTACAATAGTAAACTTTCAAGTATGGTAAGTATTTCGTAGGTGTTTGACACACCCCGGGAGAATAATGTGTCCAGGGATTGAATGCTAAAGATAGAGAGAGGGTCAAAGATGGGAGGAGGAGTTTTCACTCTATGTCCGGTAATAAGGTATTGTCTCACCAACTATTGATAGTGAGCATTGATCCGGGAGTGAATTCAAATCATATCATTTCGACTGAAGGTGATCGGATTAATTCTACTTCTCTAACAGGTTGTATTTCAAGTATTTCGAAAAGTCTGACGGGCCTACCGCATTTATCTAATATCTCATTCCACTCCGGCCGAAATGCAAACATCTCGAGACTTTAATGAGATAAAGAAAGGAATGAGATAAAGAAAGGAGTCAATTCGTGGCCTTCATCCGTTACAGTGAGAGGTCGTACGGAGGTTAATATTGGGTTTGAAGTCACATGGTACTTACAAACCCTTGCATCGCTAGTTTAGGAACGTTTATTAGAGGAGTTTTAGGTTTCATTTCGAGCGGGATAGGGATTTAGTCGTGTCGGCTATGGTCGACGGATTCCGACGTTATCTCTGGATGAGGTTTTGACCGTTGCCGAGGGGCGGCCGCCTTTAATGAATCTTCATAAGAAGTCCGTTTCGGATTTCGGGGTCGACGAGACACTGGGGGAGAGAGCTAAAGCCCTCTCCCCCAGGGAGAGTGTCTGGTTACTTAGAAGAGGGAAGCGGTAGCACTTCGTCATATTCCTGGAAACCCCACAATTGCACTTGTCTAGAGGTAAAATCTCAGCCATGGGTCTGCCCTGCCGAGACCGTTGATACAAGTAAATTAGTTGATTGGTTTCAAAGTAAGGTGATGTGTTCAAGTTGTAAAACTTTAGATGTAACAAAAATTTCGACAAGTTTCATTTCTGTCTAAGTATCCTTTTGGGAATCTCGAGTTGTATAAGTACATTTCAACTCGGTACGAATTTAAGCGTCGAATTGATAAGATTGAATCGGCGGGAAATGGTTTAAATGGTGTGGATTATTCGCTGAGTGATGGGAGAACGTCTTCGATATGGAAACTTCTATCGATAGATCTGTCAGAACATAGCCGTTCGAGATTCATGATTTCGAATCGCTTGCAGATTTTGATAAATATGTTTATGGCTTTGGTAGTAGTTCAAGAATCGAGCGGTCACGGAAGATCAATTTTGTTGGGGGGGTTCAGTGAAATGGATACAAACTTTATCAGAAATAGAAGTCGTCGAACAATCGAATACAAGCTTGTATTCCTGACTATTAAAGAGTTTTGAGAGAGTAAACGTTCCTAGAACGCTTGATCCCGATTCCCAGGGTTTGGCTCTAGTTTCTGATGAAAAGGTTATGTCAACTTCACTTGACACCCAATTGTTATGTGTTTAAGGATACCCACGGAGGATTGGGTACGAGTTCATAGAGATACGTTAGACAATGTGATGAGGAGACGAAGTTTGATGAATAATCATGTATAAGGATGAGTTCTCATACATAAGGGATGGAACACGGAAAAGGGGTTGGGTTTGCGTACAAAAAATTTTTCCATCGGATACACCGAAAGTTACTTATGGAAAGGGTGAAGAAGCATCTACTTCTTTATCTACGGTAAAACAGATTGCCATAAAATCGTTTAATTCGTGAGTCAGGCGTTCGAAATATCATTAGACCCGAATTCGGTACAAAGACGTTAGTCTCGTAGAGATAAAGACTTGTGTAGTAATTCCGGTACCGTATGAAAACTTTGTATGGTCATATCCAGGGAGCTTTCTCAAGCTCTGCGCTTGGTACAATTATTTGGATAGTTCTTATGCAGAATTATGCCGTAATGTCAAGGTTTGGCTAGGCTTCACTGGTTCTGTGAGGTAAGTCAGCTATACAAGCGTGAAGAACTTCCGGGTATATTATGCCTCTCATTTGTAGTCGTTACCGACCCCAGGGCCGTCAGGGTCCATGAGTGCTAGCTTTTCCCGCACCGGTCATTGAATGGGTGGGTTAAACGTTTCCTAAAACACGTGCTAACCAGAGCGTAGGTAATGTTGGATTTCTTACTTCGCAAACTCATAATCTGGTAACCACAGGGAACCTGTGGTTGGATCGTCTCCCTCCCATATATACATCTTTATTCTATTCCCGTTACCATAGGAACGAAGAAACAATCAAATTCTTTCGTTTTGGGGCTGAAAAGAGGATGAAGCATCATATGAAATGTATGGAAATATTCGTGCAAGGGGGCCTTATTTCTTAGTATGATGTCTAATCGGTTGGTGATACGCAAGATGATTCATATTGTAAGTTTGTATAGGTTCAAATCCTATTCATGCGTGAATTGAACAATCATACTCAAAAAAAAGAGTTTGATCCTGGCTCAGAATGAACGCTAGCGGTATGCTTAACACATGCAAGTCGAACGTTGCTTTCGTTGTTACGTGTTGAAGGTCGGGAGGAGAAAACCTTTTTTCTTAGCCGAGCTGTTCAACTCTTAGTCAGTTGAGCCTGCGGCGGCCTCCGATCAACCGTGAGAACCGTTGAAAACAAAGTGGCGAACGGGCGAGTAATATGTGGGAATCTGCCAAACAGTTTGGGCCAAATCCCGAATAAACGAAAGCTAAAAGGCGCTGTTTGATGAGCCCACGAAGCATCAGGTAGTTGGTTAGGTAAAGGCTGACCAAGCCAACGACGCTTAGCGGGTCTGTTGGGACGATCCGCCGCACTGGGACTGAGACACGGCCCAGACTCCCACGGGAGGCTGCAGTGGGGAATCTTGGACAATGGGCGGGAGCCTGATCCAGCAATATGGCGTGAGTGAAGAAGGGCAATGCAGCTTGTAAAGCTCTTTCGTCGAGTATGCGATTATGACAGGACTCGAAGAAGAAGCCCCGGCTAACTCCGTGCCAGCAGCCGCGGTAAGACGGGGGGGGCAAGTGTTATTCGGAATGACTAGGCGTAAAGGGCACGTAGGCGGTGAATCCAGTTGGAAGTGAAAGTCGCCAGCTCAACTGGCGGAATGCTTCCGAAACCAATTTACTAGAGTAAGGCATAGAGGAAAGCGGAATTTCGTGTGTAGCGATAAAATGCAAAAATATACGAAGGAACGCCAAAAGCGAAGGCAGCTTTCTGGTTCTTTAACCGACGCTAAAGTGCGAAAGCATGGGGAGCAAACAGGATTAGATACCCTGGTAGTCCATGCTGTAAACGATGAGTGTTCGTTCTTGGTCTACTGATATCGCACTCTTTCGGTCCGACTCAAGCTCGGCTCAATGCTTAAATTACTGCAAAGGTGGTGTGACTCGATTGTTTCCTTCAAGTTCCAACAATCGTGAAAAATATGTGATGATCAGGGGCTGAGCTAACGCGTTAAACACTCCGCCTGGGGAGTACGGTCGCAAGGCTGAAACTCAAAGGAATTGACGGGGGCCTGCACAAGCGGTGGAGCATGTGGTTTAATTCGATTCAACGCGCAAAACCTTACCAGCCCTTGACATATGAATAAGTGTGCTTGTCCTTAACGGGATGGTACGGAAATTCATACAGGTGTTGCATGGCTGTCGTCAGCTCGTGTCTTGAGACGTTGGGTTAAGTCCTATAACGAGCGCAACCCTCGTTTTGTGTTGCTAAGACATGCTCTGGTTCAATCCTTGACCACTGGAGACTGACGAAGACTACGCCGTGAAAATGGAGGATACCAACGAGCTGAGTTTTTGCGAACGCCGCGTGGCTCATTCCGAAAAGAATATGACCATACAAAGTTTTAATACGGTACCCTCCGACGAACGAAGCTCCCGGAGCATCGTACACTTCACACTGAGGAACTCAGTCTTAGTCAAAATGATTGACACTCCAAGCCATGTGCTGCACTCACAAAAAACTGCCAGTGATATACTGGAGGAAGGTGGGGATGACGTCAAGTCCGCATGGCCCTTATGGGCTGGGCTACACACGTGCTACAATGGCAATTACAATTGGAAGCAATGCTGTAAGGCGGAGCGAATCCAGAAAGATTGCCTAAGTCCGGATTGTTCTCTGCAACTCGAGAACATGAAGTCGGAATCGCTAGTAATCGCGGATCAGCATGCCGCGGTGAATAAGTACTCGGGCCCTGTACAAACTGCCCGTCAAACCATGGGAATTGGTTTCGCCCGAAGCAGCCGACCAAAGATCACCCATTACTCGGGGTGTTCCACGCCGTTGTTGAGTGTGGTCTACCAGAGGCATTGGTGATCTCACGTAGGAGACCAAGGTTGGGCCATTGACTGAGGTTAAGTCGCAACAAGGTAGCCGCAGGGGAACCTGTGGCTGGATCGACTCCTTCCTTCTAATTCCATAAAAAGTGGCAAGCGGCGAAGAAATGATAGAAAGAAACGGGCTTTCGATTTCCAATCCCGAATACGATGACGCAGCTACGAAAAAAACGAGAAAATGAAATTTTCATTTCATCACGATACTTTTTTCCGTTTCTATGGTTCTCGCTCTTGTTCTGGGTGCCCGGTATACACGTGCCGCCGCCTCCCGTTCATTCTGTTGCCTTTTCGATCCCAGTTTTTCTCAATACTTCCGGCGCGACCCTTTTGCTATGATTTTTCCAGCGGGTTATGCGGGAGCCTGTCGCTACGATGTTATATAGGGGAATGGAATTGTTATATAGGGGAATGGAATAAATTCACGAGAATGGCCCCATTAGGCTTATTTCCTTTCTCGAAATCTTTCTAATCCCTTCCTTCGTAAAGCCAAACCCCGCCTGACTCGAAATTTTATCGAAGTCTTAAGGGCGCCGCTCAGTCGGGTGCGTCGGACGATGGCCCGGCGGCAGGCATCTACTCCGAAAACGAGTAGCGGGACGGCAATCCCTTTACCAGCGCCCTTAGTGAAGCACGCATTCTACCCTCGGTGAGTCGGGGGCAGAGCGAGCGGGGGCAGAGCGAGCGCGGGCACCGGGTTACCCGACGACTTAAAGAAGGCCCCGAAGTAGGCAAGTCGGGCGAGGAGTCGTCCAACTCGGTTATGGAGTTGGGCAAGTCGCCCAATATGGAGCGGGGGGCGCCCCCTCGGGCTAACAGGTAAATGCACCCCCGCTATCAAAATGGAGCTCAAAATCTTCGGCCCGTTCGACTTTATGACGGAAATGATAGACATTGGTGTTACGCCAGTAATCTCTTTGACCAGCCTCATTCATATATAGATTAGTTCCCACCCCAGGGTCGTCGGTTTTATGCCTTTCCATCTTTTACTCGCTCCAATCACGATTTTCGATTAGATAAAATGAAATTGGGGAACGAACATGAATTGGAACGATATAAAGCGGCAAGTCCGGTCCTGATTCTGACAATTGGGGGGGGGCAGCGGAACCTGTTGATGATTCGTGGAGAGCTCGAGTCGTTTCGGGACTTTTGGACAGCCCACCCACCGCCATGGACTCGGTAATTGCAACGTTATCAAACTGCAGCATCATCCCTTTATTGAGCTTTCCCAGTATTTATCTACCTTTCATCCGCTTGTTTGTCAGTGCGCCGCCAGTGATTCTACCGGTTGCTCCTAAATACGACGTGGCTCGTTCAGCAAATTCTATACCATACAGAGGTCTAGCTTCGATTCATTGTCTGTACCAGCTATGTCTGTACCAGCTATGGCGAATTATCGAAGTTTCTCTGTGGACAGGGCGGGGGCCGCCGGCTTCTTATTCAATAGCTATAGAGAGCATGCAGATGCTTACGCTGGACGGAATAGTAGTTCCGGCTCATACGTAGTAGGGATTTCTCGTTTCTTTGTAGTGGTTTCTATTATTTCAATTAGTGGAAACAGCTTCAAGTCCTTGGGCTGTCGAACAGAATTCAGCGCCATGGTAGCCCATTGAATACTTCCGAGGAACCCACCTCGAAGAAGACGTCCTAGCCATTTGTGCAACTTAAGCACCGAACCCCATACGGACCTAGTCCCGGCTCCGCCCCAAAACCTTCGTGAAGCCGTCTCTTGTCCGACAGTGCACCCTACCCTTCCCAAAAAACTCCCTATGGTCGAGTGTCGCCGTTCCGCGTTTTCTGGTAAAAAAACGCGTCGAAAAATACATACTTTTTCCGACTCTAGCTCTCGCCCGACACTCGACGACCCAGGGGAGAGGCCCCCCGACCAGGAGCCCGGCTCGACCTGGAGGGGCGGCAACCCGTATTGCAGCCTCCTTGGGCTAGACCATAGCCGCCTGGAGAAGGAAAAGCACAGGAGGGCGTGAAGCGAATTCTAACCCAACAACTAGGAAGCGGTAGATTATTACAACAGCGGGATCATAATCGGCATGTCGGAATAGTTTAGTAGGGTAGAACAGCGGGATCATAATTCGCACACGGGGGTTCGAATCCCTCTTCCGATAAGCAAAAGAAATCAAATAATTTATTATTATTTCCGAAATGATATAATAATAAAATGAATTAGATTTGAAGGGATCGAAAGAAAAATTTTTAGAGCCGGGCACTATGGTAAGATGCGAAAACACCCGATCCCATTTCGACCTCGATATGTGAAATCGTCTTAGACCATATGTACTGATTCATCAATTTCGGGAGACATGGTCCACGCCCGGGCAACGCACTTTATCGGAGAGAAATATATATACGACCGAGATAGAATTACTAGAATAAAAAAATGCTATTAGACAAACGCAGATAGCTTACGAAAAAAATACGACCTGGATCCAGCCGGGGATGAGGTAACCATGCCAGTGGTTTAAAGCTCTTGTTGGCCCTTCTGTGCCGAAATGGCTGAGAAAGGGGTACGGAGACTTCTTTGGTTTTACAGGGCTTTACGAACTCGTTGCATGAATTCGGGACGCAGTGATGAACCCCCCCCGATGGCAAGCCCCAAAGTATTGCGTAGCCTGACCCTAGCCAAAGGACCCGCCGAAGAATCATATAGGAATAATGATGAATCGATAAATAAAAGGCGATAAGTATATCTCTTTCGTTGGCTGTTCGCGGGATAGAGTAATTGGTAACTCGTCAGGCTCATAATCTGAATGTTGTGGGTTCGAATCCGACTCCCGCCAAGAAAGGGTGATGAAACGGGTGAGAGAACGAAAAGATGCGAGAAATGCCACAAAACGTCCTCAACTTTTCTGATTCCCGGCGGTCCGCATTCTATAGAGGAGAAGTCGCTCATATTCCAATTCTTTCCATTTCTATTGCAAAAGGGGAAAATAAATGTTATGTAGAACTAACGTCCCCCCTTCCTCAACTAGATCAATTTACGTATTCGACACGATTCGTTCGGTTATGCGTGTTTTGTATCACCTCCTATTTCGTCCCATATTCAATACTGGTTTTTATCAGTATTGAGCAAGGATGTTGTATGGCCGTATATTGGTTTGTTTCTATATATTGGTGGGAGGGGCGAAGTCTATAGCTTGATAGCGCGGAGGAGCAGGGTTCGATAGAAGCTCAATCTAGTCAAATGGTGGGTTTGCAGGAGTAGCAGGCTCAATTCCTGGAGTATCCAAGTGATATGCCGAGTTGGCTGTGAAGTAGGTTCAATTCCTACCATATCAAAAAGAATGCATTGGATGGATGCCTAGGCATTGAGAAAGATGGACGCTTTCAAAGGCGAAACGCCATGGGGAGATATCGTTTGTGATCCATGGGTCTCCAATCGGGAAACCGTATCCAGGCGGAAGCGGCGCACGCCACGCCTTGGGCTTTCACAACTTAGCGAACTGAAACATCTAAGTAGCTAAAGGAAAGGAAATCAACCGAGACTCTGTTAGTAGCGGCGAGCGAAAGCGGATTAGGCTTCTCTCTTCATTCAATTTGTTGAGAATTGAATGATGGAAAAACCATGAAAGGAATTGTGAAAAAGATTGGAAAATCTTGCCAAAGAAGGCGATAGCCCTGTAGCACATTTTTCCATTGGTTCTATCGAATAAGTAAAACGCGGATACCGTGTTTGAATTCTGATCGCTTCTACGCGACCAAGGGGGACCACCCTCTAAGCCTAAGTATTACTCAATGACCGATAGCGTACAAGTACCGTGAGGGAGAGGTGAAAAGAACCCTAAGAAAGGGAGTGAAACAGAAAACCTGAAATCCGATGCAAACAATCAGTCGAAGGAAGCTGGCTAAGTATGGAAAACTTCCCACTCCGACGGCGTACCTTTTGCATAATGGGTCAGCGAGTAAATGGAAACAGCGAGCTCGAGCCATTAGGTGTAGGCGCAATGAAGTTGAATATTCTAGTTGTTTCTATTTGACCCGAAAAAAATTGAGCTATCCATGAGCAGGTCGAAGGGGGCCTAATCGGGCCTTGGAGGACCGAACCCACGCCTGTGGCAAAAGGCGGGGATGACTTGTGGATAGGGGTGAAAGGCCGTGCGACTTGAAGGACATTAGACAATGCAAATGGCCCTGTGGGGCGACGCCCGAAGAA